TGTTATTATACCTATCAAAGCAATTAGATTCATTATGTAAGGTATGACTACGAAAAGAGGAAAAAGTCGCGCTACAAGAAAAATTCCCGCCGCTACCATAGTAGCAGCATGTATCAGAGCCGAAATAGGAGTAGGCCCTTCCATGGCATCCGGTAACCATACATGAAGAGGAAATTGCGCCGATTTCGCAATTGCGCCGGAAAATAATAGAAAGGCACACAAAGTAACAAATAAAAAATTAACCTGATTATTATAAACTAAGTTAGTGAATATTTTAAACAAATCCCGAAATTCGAAACTGCCTGTTATCCAATAAAAACCTAAAATTCCTAATAATAAACCAAAATCCCCTACACGATTAGTTATAAACGCTTTTTGACAAGCATTCGATGCAATAGGTCGTGTGAACCAAAAACCTATTAATAGATAAGAACACATTCCAACCAATTCCCAAAAAATATAAATTTGTATCAAATTAGAGCTAGTAACTAATCCCAACATTGAAGTATTGAAAAAACTCATATAAGCAAAAAATCTCAAATAGCCTTGATCATGAGACATATAATTGTCACTATAAAAAAGAACCATAATTCCAACTGTAGTAATTAATACTAACAAAATAGAAGTAAGTGAGTCAATCAAGTGTCCGAACTCTAAAGAAAAATCGTTATTGATAGTCCATGACCATATATATTGATAAATAAAACTGCTATTTATTTGCTGAATAGACAGATCGATTGAAAAAATAATGACTATACTTAACAAAAAAATGCTTGGAAAAGCCCACATACGACGAAGTTTTTTTGTTGCTACCGGAAAAAGTAGGAGTCCCGCTCCTATTAACATAGGGGCTGGGAATGTAACGAAAGGTATGATCCATGAATATTGATATATATGTTCCATAAAAAAAAACTTTTTAAATTAATAATTAATTGTTTCTTGTTTCTGATTCACTTGTTTCTGATTCATCGGCTATTATATCTTTTTAATTTTAAATAAGTCAGTTAATATCAATAATAATAAAATAAAAATATGTAAAACTAAAATCGAATTTTCTATTCTTAATTATTCTTATTCGAAATTTTTATTTTTCCAAAATACTTCACATATTTAAATCAAAAAGTTAGAATTGGTCAAATAAAAATACTAGTGAAAAAAAAAAAAGACTTATTCTACAAAAAATTTTATTATTATTAAATTAATTACTTATACTTATTATTAATTACATAATTCCAAGGTTTTATATACATAGAGAAAAGGTAAAGGATTAGAAAGTAATATTTTTTTTTTGATAGGAATAATAAAAAAAAAGATGGTTTTACCAGATCTTTATCATTAGTGGATCCAATAAACTAAATTAAATAATTTTTATTTTAGTTCCTTTATTCAGAATCATTAACTAATGCATTTTGGAATGGATTTATTGTCTTTCATTATATTTGCAGAAAACACTATGTGACACTTTTCCTTTACTAGGATAAAAGGAAAGAATTACTAAAATAAAAACTTTTTATTTAACAAATTAATTAATAGTCTCGTTCGAATTTGAAAATTGAATTTCAATTAGATATACTTTTTTTGACCGATTACTAGAAAAAGAAGTTAAAGTTTTTTTTATTAGGATAAATAAAAATTTTAGGATAAATAACTTTGAGATTCTTAAACTTTATTGATGTATTTTATTCCACGTATACATGGAATAAAACGAAAAAAGAAAAAAAAAAAGAAAGGAATAGGCTTCTTTTATGTTACGAAAAGAGGAAAATTTACAAACTAAATATATAATAATGAAATATATAATAATAAATAGTAAAGAACGGTTTTTTAAAACAATAAATGTCTTTCACATCCAACAATAAAAAACTTCTTTATTTTTGAATGGCAGTTCCAAAAAAGCGTACTTCTATATCCAAAAAGCGTATTCAAAAAATATTTGGAAAAAGAAGGGATATTGGGTAGTATTGAAAGCTTTTTCATTAGCGAAATCCCTTTCTACAGGTAATTCAAAAAGTTTTTTGTGCGACAAATAAAAAATTTAAGGTTGGAATAATTTGATTTGACTTGACATGATAAAAGGTCGAATTTTTTTATTGTTTCTAATTTATGTTAGAATTTCTAATATAAAATATATAAAAATAAAATATATAACGATTTCCATTCTTTTTTTTTTTTTAATGTTTTGAACTAATCAATATTAAATTGAACTACTTTTGCTTTTATTGTGTGTAGAATAAAGAATTCTTTTGTTTATTGAATTCTAAAAATTATACTTTTTTTGCAAACAAAAAAGAAAAAATAAAAGGCACAAAGTTTCACCTTTCTTTTTATTGGTAGGATCTTTTATCATTTTCAGGATGGGGATTTTTATTTTCCCCATCGACTCATTTGTCACAATCACAATAAAAAATATTCATAAGTTTTGTCTTTTTTATATTTATACTATTTGAATATATATATATAAGTATAAGCAGATCTTTGAATGATCTACTTTAATAACATGCTTGGGCTTGAAAATGGATCAAGGTATATATTAAATTAGACAGGATTTTTTTTAGTACGGAGTAGAACTCAATTTTTTTTGTTTGTTTGTTATGTCCAGATCAATACCTAATTGGGTTGTTAAATCCTAACACAAATTCTATCCACAATAAAAACCTAACCAACAAAATATTTTCATAAATCTCTTGACGGTAATATTAAAACCGTAATCAAAAAAAAAATTCGATTTTTTTTCATTATTAAATAAAAATTTCTTCATTAATTTTAATGTTTCCTAAAAATATTATATTGAATTGACTCCTTCAAGCTCGACGATTAAATAACAATCGATTATTATGATTTCGAGCAAGCCGCTATGGTGAAATCGGTAGACACGCTGCTCTTAGGAAGCAGTGCTAGAGCATCTCGGTTCGAGTCCGAGTAGCGGCATAACTTCCTGTAATCTGTAATTTTCAAAAAGATACAATAAATCCTATAATGAATTCAATTCCTGATTTCAATCCCATATAATTAGTATAATTAGAACCCCTTTTTTATTTATATTTAAAAAATTTTATGATATTTTCGACTTTAGAACATATATTAACTCATATATCTTTTTCAGTCGTGTCAATTGTAATTACAATTCATTTGATAACCTTATTAGTTGATGAATTCGTAGAACTATATGATTCGTCAGAAAAGGGCATGATAATTACTTTTTTCTGTATAACAGGATTATTAGTTACTCGTTGGATTTTTAGGGGACATTTACCATTAAGTGATTTATATGAATCATTAATCTTTCTTTCATGGGCTTTTTCTATTATTCAGATGGTTCCGTATTTAAAAAAAAAAAAAAATTATTTAAGCACAATAATAGCGCCAAGTACTTTTTTTACCCAAGGGTTTGCTACTTCAGGTCTTTTAACTGACATGCATCACTCCGAAATCTTAGTGCCTGCTCTTCAATCCCAGTGGTTAATGATGCACGTAAGTATGATGATATTGGGCTATGCAGCTCTTTTGTGTGGATCATTATTATCAGTAGCATTTCTAGTAATCACATTTCGAAAAATCATAAGAATTGTTGATAAAAACAATAATTTATTAAAGGATTCATTTTCCTTTAGTGAGATACAATATATGACGGAAAGAAAGAATGTTTTAAGAAAAATTTCTTTTCTTTCTTCTACTTCTAGGAATTATTATAAGTTTCAATTGATTCAACAATTAGATGACTGGGGTTATCGTATTATAAGTATAGGATTTATCTTTTTAACCATAGGTATTCTTTCGGGAGCAGTCTGGGCTAATGAAGCGTGGGGATCGTATTGGAATTGGGACCCAAAGGAAACTTGGGCATTTATTACGTGGACCATATTCGCGATTTATTTTCATACTCGAACCAATAAAAATCGGGAGGGTTTAAATTCCGCAATTGTTGCTTCTATCGGTTTTCTTATAATTTGGATATGTTATTTTGGCGTTAATTTATTAGGAATAGGATTGCATAGTTATGGTTCGTTTACATTAACAATTAACATCTAATTTAGCAATTACCATTTAATTGCATTAAAGATTAAATAAAGAAGGGGTCTGACGCATGAAACTCTATAGGACAGCAAAGCATATATACAAAAAAACTTCAGGTAAACCGTTGAGAACCTTTTGAATCGCCATATTACTTGATTCAAAAAGTTCTCACAAATGCCAAAAAATTTTGGTTACAATTCATTTTTTTTTAACTTAAATTTAAGAGACGAAAAAAGCAGTTTTTTTCATTGTATAACATAACGATTTTTCATTTTTAAAAATCATAGGATTTCTTTTTGCTTTTTTGTTTTATTTAGAAAAACTATCTATAAAAATAATTAGATAGAATAGCTTCGACTCTGTCAATTGATAATGAGAAAACGAAATCCGGATAAATACCAATACCTATTACAGGCAGAAGGATAGCGATCGAAACAAATAACTCTCGCGGTCCAGAATCAAAAAAATAAGAGTTTGGGGCATTAAACAGCTTGTATCCATAGAACATCTGGCGTAACATAGATAATAAATAAATAGGAGTTAATATCATTCCAACTGCCATTACAAAAGTAATTAATATTTTTGACATTAAAAGATATTTTTGGCCGGCAATTATTCCAAAAAAGACTATCAATTCCGCAAAAAAACCGCTCATGCCCGGTAATGCAAGGGAAGCTAGTGATAAGATACTGAATGTCGTGAATATTTTTGGCATTGGGGTAGCCATTCCACCCATTTTGTCAAGATCAACACGACGTATTCTATCATAACCCGTTCCGGCCAAGAAAAAAAGTGAAGCGCCGATAAATCCATGTGATATGATTTGTAAAATGGCTCCATTGAGTCCCATATCATTTATAGAGCAAATCCCTATAATTATGAAACCCATATGAGATACAGACGAATAGGCTATTCTTTTTTTTAAATTTCGCTGACCAGGAGATGTTGAAGCTGCATAGATTATTTGTATTACGCCTACTATTATCAACCAGGGAGAAAAGATAGAATGAGCGTGAGGTAATAATTCCATATTGATTCGAACCAACCCATACGCCCCCATTTTTAATAAGATTCCGGCTAGAAGCATACAAGTACTGTAATGCGCTTCCCCATGGGTGTCTGGTAACCATGTATGTAAGGGTATAATCGGCAATTTGACAGCAAAAGCAATAAGAAATCCAATATAGAAAAATATTTCTAGCGCCACAGGATATGATTGATTGACTGATGTTTCAAAATTGAATCTTGGTTCATTGGAGCCATATAAAGCGATACCTAAAGTTCCCATTAATAAAAAAACGGAACCCCCTGCAGTATACAAAATAAACTTTGTAGCTGAATACAGACGTTTCTTTCCCCCCCACATCGATAGAAGTAGATAAACGGGAATTAATTCTAACTCCCACATGATAAAAAAAAGTAAAAGATCTTGAGAAGAAAATAATCCTATTTGACTACTATACATTGCTAACATCAGAAAATGGAATAATTGGGAATCCCGAGTAATTGGCCGAGCCGCTAAAGTAGCTAAAGTGGTGATAAATCCTGTCAGTAAAATAGGTCCTAAAGAAAATCCATCTATTCCCAATCTCCAGTAAAAATCAAAAAAATGGATCCATTTAAAATCTTCTGTTAATTGGATTAATGGATCGTCCAATTGGAAATAATAAAAGAATGCATAAGTCATTAAAAGGAGCTCTAAGACGCATATGCATAAAGTATACCACCGAATTACCTTATTTCCTCTATGAGGCAAAAGGAAAATTAAAGAACCCGCGGATATCGGAAAAACTACAAATATTGTTAACCAAGGAAAATAAATCGTGGTAAAGACAAGATACACTTGGACTAGAAAAACCCGTGCGCGAAAACATAATATATATATATTTTTTATTATTTTTTTCGAGTACGGGTTTTTGTCGGTAAACAAAAAATCAAATAGATTCAAGTGGGTTTTTCTGTAAAGTATCAATAAGCCAGACCCACGCTTCGAGTTGTTTCATGCCATAAATAAACTCGAACACTCAAGAAATCTGTCGGACAGGCGGATTCACATCTCTTACAACCGACGCAGTCCTCTGTTCGCGGAGCAGAAGCAATTTGCTTAGATTTACATCCATCCCAAGGTATCATTTCTAATACATCTGTGGGGCAGGCTCGGACACATTGAGTACACCCTATACATGTATCATAAATCTTTACTGAATGTGACATTTTATTTCTAATTTTTTAACGTCATAAAATTTCAATCTAGTCAATTTCTAAATGAATCATTATATATTTAGACACTAGACGAATCAATGATTTAGCAGAATTTTCTTATTCAATTCTGGATCGACTCATGAGATAGAGTAGAGCCAAGATACTTTCATTTCTTACGTTTTCACAAACATGATCAGTAAGTTACGTATCATACATGCCAACTCGAATTAATGAATATGAAAATTCTATTCTATATGATTAATACTACTTATTCAACAAATTCGATTGATTGATACGGGTTGATTTTCTGTTACGATAAATTGACGAAACAATAGCCGGTCCAATAGCTGCTTCAGCGGCTGCGATAGCTATAACAAAAATTGAAAAAATATTTCCTTTTAATTGGCGACTATCAAAAAAATCAGAAAATGTTACAAAATTTATATTAACTGCATTCAGTATAAGTTCAAGACACATAAGAGCTCTAACCATATTTCGACTCGTGATCAACCCATAGATGCCGATAGAAAATAAATAGGCACTCAAAACAAGTACATGTTCGAGCATCATTGACCAACTCCTTATAATTTTCGATTTTTTTTTTTCAATATGAACAACAATTCAACATCAACAGATTGGATTGACTAGAATAAGAATATCACAAGTACAGAACAAAGAAATATATGGATAATAAATCAAGTTTATACATAAATAATCTTTAAATATTATATATAATTGAAGAAAAATAGATGTAATAACATAAAGTTTAATTTGAATTGCGATTATTAATTGTAAAGATTTATTACTGACGAGCCACAGCAATCGCACCTATCAAAGCAACTAAAAGAATTATTGAAATGAATTCAAATGGAAGAAAAAAATCTGTTGATAAATGAATTCCAATTTGTTGACCATTACTTATCAAATCTTGTTCTATAATCTGATTTGTTCTTGTAGTCCAAATAATCCCGTACCATGCCGTATCTGGAATAATAGTAATTAGTGAAAAAAAAATGCTTGTACAAACTAAGGAAGTAACCCCGTTTCCAACAGTCCAAAGATTAAAATCTTTGTAATATTCTGAACCATTCATGAACATCACGGCAAATAGAATTAAAACATTTATAGCTCCTACATAAATAAGGAGCTGTGCAGCAGCTACAAAATGAGAGTTTGATAAAATATAGAATAAAGATATACAAACAAGAACGAATCCCAACGAAAAGGCAGAATAAATTGGGTTGGTAAGTAATACCACTCCCAACCCCCCTAATATAAGACCTACTCCCAGAAAGACTAAAAGAAAATCATGTATTAGTCCAGGCAAATCCATTGCACGTAAAATAAGAGATAAAAAATTTGAATTGTTTTTTCATGACCTTATTGACTTGCCCAGGAAAAACCTTTTTATAATAGGTTCTTAATTGAATTAAACCCTAAAGGGGGTAAATTACTATAGGTACAACTATTGTACTAATTTCATTCTTTCTCGAAAAAGGCATTCTAAATCGAAATTTCATTCTCGAAAAAATTATGGATAGAATTACAGATATATTAATTTAATAGATTTTCACTCCAAATTTAGCCGCGATGCTATTCTCATCAATCAATCAAATCATTGTACTTTTTGTAGTTATTGACCAAGAAAAATGAAAGAAATCCGATTCCATCCCTTTAGATAAAAAAAAAATTTAGTTTAATAATTGTACTTTTTAATTAATCAAGGCGGTTTACCTATTTTTTTTGAGTTGAATTCAAAATTGTTCGAATTGTATAATCGTCAACTACTGACATTGGTAAACGACCTAAAGCAATTTGATTATAATTCAATTCGTGACGATCATAAGTAGAAAGTTCATATTCTTCAGTCATTGATAAACAATTTGTTGGACAATACTCAACACAGTTGCCACAAAATATACAGATTCCAAAATCAATACTGTAATTAAGCAACCGTTTCTTTCGAATGTCAGTTTCCAATTGCCAATCAACAACAGGTAGATCTATAGGACATACACGAACACATACTTCACAAGCAATGCATTTATCAAATTCAAAATGGATTCGACCGCGGAAACGCTCCGATGTGATTAATTTTTCATAAGGATATTGAATAGTTACAGGTAAACGGTTTGCATGGGATAAGGTAACCATGAAACTTTGACCAATGTACCCTGCAGCGCGTATGGTTTGTTGCCCATAATTCATGAACCCAGTTACCATGGGAAACATATCGTGAATATTTATGAATAATTTTATGTTTGTTTTTTTCTCTTGTTTGAAGACAAATCATGAATATAGAAAAAATATGCTTTTATTATTCTTTTATAGTGAAAGGAGTTGGAAAGAGGTTGTTAATAATAAATTACCGAGAGAAATAGGTAAAAGAAATTTCCATCCAAGATTTAAAAGTTGGTCCAGTCTTAGTCTAGGTAAAGTCCATCTTGTTGAAATAGGAATGAACAAGAACAAATAAGTTTTAACAAATGTAATAAAGATACCAATTGTTGTTCCAAAAACTCCACCTATTTTATTTATTTCAAAAAGCTCAGGAACGAATATATACGGAATAGAAATATTCCAACCGCCAAAGTAAAGAACTGTTACAAATAATGAAGAAACTAATAAGTTTAGATAGGAAGCAATATAAAATAAACCAAATTTGATACCCGAATATTCGGTTTGATAACCTGCTACTAATTCTTCTTCTGCTTCTGGTAAATCAAAAGGTAATCTTTCGCATTCTGCTAGAGAAGAAATAAAAAAAATGATAAATCCTATAGGTTGACGCCACAAATTCCACCCCCAAAAACCAGATTTTGATTGTGCCTCAACTATATCAACTGTACTTGAACTATTAGATAATTATAGTCGGTGATAACATCACTGTTCCCATCGCTATTACAGAACCGTACATGAGATTCTCATCTCATACGGCTCCTCGAAGGCTATAAATAAATTTAAAGATCGTATTATTTATTTTGATATATTTGTAGAATAGATAGGATCAAAACCAAATCTATCGACGTTCCAAAATTCGAGCAATGAAATTCTATCTGTTATAATACTAAAAAAAAGTACTTCTGAATTGATCTCATCCTTTACTTTAATAATTTCAATTTTTATTTCTTGAGTAATAACTTGAATCCTTCAATAAAATACTCTTAGTAAAAAGGAAAATATTCCTTGTAAAAATCCAAATAGATATTTCAACCTATCGTTTTCGATTACGAATTAGATATTTTGAATTATGACATGAATTCCATCTCTATGAATATCGGTATAGGAAAAAAGAATAAAAAAAGATTCCCTTTTTTCTCCTTTTTTCTATTGTAATTAGAGTCTTTTTTTTTTTTTTTTCGTTCCTATTCTTCTTTCTGAATTCTTCTTTCTGAAAAAAAGAAAGGGGATTAAAAAAAGGAAAGGATTATTTCGTTCCTGATAGTTATTTCTTTAATCGGTGGGTAGGAGCATACTCTGGATCGGAATCATGGGGAGTACTTCCTGATCATTTCTACCAATTTAAAGCCCCAATTAATATACTTTTATATTATGTCAAAATATCCTTTTAGATAATTTTTAAAATCTCTATTACTAATCTTTTGTGTATCTTGGTGTTCCTAACCATCCACTAATTTTTGCTCAATCACCTGTTAGCATTATGGTAATACATATAAATGATAGTGAAAACTCAATAAGGTTGATCTTTTGAACCCGCTTCAAGCCAGGATGACTAATCAACCAATCTTGGGGCAAACGGTCTTTTTTTCTTATGTTTATTTCTTTTTTACTCTTGTACATAGGAAATGAGTCTCCATTTTTTACTGCAAATTTAGAAGTTGTTTTCTTTCACTCATATAACTATCCAATTTAGTTCATCAACCCAAACGATGACTAAAAAATGAAGATATCTATTCAATTCATTTCGCCTTCTTCCTAAAAAGAAAGGAATAGGGAAAAGTTTATGTTTCAACGAATCACACGTAGAGATATGGATAACACACAAAGAGTTAAAGGTATTTCATAACTAATTGATTGAGCAGCAGCTCGTAGACCACCTAAAAAGGAATATTTATTATTTGATCCATATCCTGACATAAGAAGTCCAATGGGAGCAATACTTGAAATGGCAATCCATAAAAAAACACCAATATTTAGATCAGTTAATACAAAGTGATAGCCAAAAGGAATTACTGAATAGCTTAATAGAGTTGATATGACTGCTATGGATGGTCCGATACTGAATAAACGAGTATCCCCCCTAGATGGAAAAAGATTCTCTTTGAAAAGTAGTTTTGTCCCATCTGCTAGAGCTTGAAGAACTCCTAAAGGACCGGCATATTCAGGTCCAATACGTTGTTGTATCCCTGCGGATATTTCTCTTTCTAACCATACAATTACTAGTATGCCTATCGTGATTCCCAATACAAGAGTCAAAATAGGGACAAACACCCATATAATTCCATAGACCTCGTTTAAGGATTCTAATCTAGAAAAAGAATTGATAGCTTGTACTTCTGTTGTATCAATTATCATTTCAACGATCAACTTCTCCCATAATGATATCTATACTACCTAGTATTGTCATAATATCGGCCAATTTCATTCTTTTAACTAATTCAGGAAGAATTTGCAAATTGATAAAACCCGGCGGGCGAATTTTCCATCTCCAAGGAAAACCGCTCTGATCCCCTATCAGAAAAAGTCCCAATTCTCCTTTTGGGGCTTCGACTCTCACATAAAGTTCTTGTTTCGGTAATTCAAAAGTAGGCGAAGTTTTTTTACTAATGAATCGATATTCGAAATCGTTCCATTCTGGATCCCTTTCTTTATCAAAACGTCGGGTTTCAAAATTTTCATAGGGCCCCCCCGGAATTCCTTCCAGAGCGTGTTGAATAATTTTTATAGATTCCATCATTTCACCAATTCGGACTAAATAACGAGCTAATGAATCTCCTTCTTTTTGCCACTGGACTTCCCAATCAAATTCGTCGTAACACTCATAATGATCAACTTTACGAAGATCCCATTGTACTCCCGAAGCTCGTAGCATTGGTCCCGATAACCCCCAATTTATTGCTTCTTCTGTCCCAACAATACCTACTCCTTCAACTCGTTCTAAAAAAATAGGATTTCGCGTAATAAGTTTTTGATATTCAGCAACTCCTGTTAAAAAATAATCGCAAAAATCCAAACATTTATCTATCCAGCCATGAGGTAGATCAGCCGCTACCCCCCCGATACGAAAATAATTATGCATCATTCTCATACCAGTGGCAGCTTCGAATAAATCATATACTAACTCTCTCTCTCTAAAAATATAGAAGAAAGGGGTCTGTGCCCCAATATCTGCCATAAAAGGGCCAAGCCATAACAAATGAGAAGCTATACGACTCAATTCTAACATAATTACTCTGATATAGCCAGCTCTTTTAGGTACTTGAATATTTCCTAAGAGTTCTGGACCATTTACTGTTATTGCTTCGGTGAACATAGTAGCCAAATAATCCCAACGTGTTACATAGGGCAAATATTGTATAATTGTTCGATTTTCCGCAATTTTTTCCATTCCTCTGTGTAAATAACCTAATATTGGTTCACAGTCAACAACATCTTCACCGTCTAGAGTAACGATGAATCGAAGAACACCGTGCATTGATGGGTGATGGGGACCCATATTGACTATCATAAGGTCTTTTCGTGTAGCTGGTACATTCATAGGGGTTTCCTAGATTTATTCTTCCATGAATTACTGAAAACAAAAAAAGTTCATCTCAAGATCTAATAAATCAAATAATTCAAAAAAATTCTTCAAATTAACGAGTTTTTGACTCCCGAATATCCAACCGGCTAATTAATTCTTTATAATGTATTCTATTTTTCTTTGCTAAATAAGACAGCAATCGTTGACGTTTTCCTAGAATTTTTCGCAAACCTCTCTGGGATAAATAGTCTTTTCTATGCAATTCAAAATGTGAAGTAAGTCTTCGTATCTTATTAGTGAAACTTACTATTTGAAATTCAACAGATCCCTTATTTTCGTCTTTTTTTTCTTGTGAAATAACGGAAATGAATGAATTTTTTACCATAAAATAAGTACCCCCTTTTTTTTTTAGTTTAAGATATTTTTTATTGATTAGTAATAATAGAAAATGGAAATAATAATATCAGTTCATTTTAATTTGGTATACACAAAAATCTTTTTTTGCTAGTAATTCAAAAATTTGTCAAATAAAATTTATCATTAATCAATCCAATTTTTTTTTTATTCGGTTATGTTATAGATATAATAAAGGATGGTCTATTGTTTCGGTTTACAAAAGAGAAAAAAATTCTACCTAAAATTTAAAGTAAAAAAATGCATTTCTAGATCTAATTGATACATGATTGAATTCCATGTACCAGAATGGAATATGGAGTGTAAAAGAATGACGTGTCCATCTCCTTGTTTTCATATACTCGATCAGATATCCTATGGGATATATGAAAAATGCACCCTTACTAAAACTAAAATTTCAACCGTGGATATATACATATTCTTACCATACTGAAACGACTGGCATTGTTAGTATCGAACCAATAGCGATTCATACAAGCTAAATCTTCTAATCGAAAATTGGGCCAAAGAAAAAATTTTAATTTAATTAGTTTATTTTTATCTCTATCAAAATGTTTGCTTTTATCCAAAATGGAACCACCGTTATTACCATTGAAAATTTCTGTATTTATATGAATATCATTTTTATTTTTAAAATTGAAAGAAGTTAGAATTCTTAATTCTCTACAACGTTTAGGGGATAAAATATTTTCAGGAACAAGCAAATCATAATCATTTTTGTCTCTATTTCCAATTAGACTTTGATGTCTTTCAATAGATTCGATAAAATTCTTTTTATCAACATAGATTTTTTCTATGTATTTTTGATTAATTTGTTGTTTGTTCTTATGAACTAATAAGATACCTACCGTTTGATACAAAAAAAATTTGCCATCATTTTTTACTGACAGACGAAGAGGTTCGATAATTAATATCCCCTTTTTCATCAATTCTGTAAGAGTTAAATCCTTCTGAACCATCAGAATACTCAGACTTATTTCTTGCCTTTGAATAGAAGATATAAGAATTTCTCGTGGATTTTTCAGTCTAAGCAGAAGACAATATACTTTGATATTCTTGATTATTTTTTGATTTAAAGAACCATTCCATCTTAATTGAAAATATAAATATCGTTTTAGGAAGAAATCAAGCTCTACTTCCGTATGACTTTTGTTTTGTTTTTTATTTCTATGTTTTTTCATATCTAATCCCATATAATCTTCTTCAATATCTTTTTCTTGATTTGCGAAAACTGATCCAAAGTCCATTTGGTCTTCGGATTCTTTTTCTTCGTGATTTCGATTCTCTAATTCAATGAATTTTTTTTCATTCGAGGATATAGATAGAAAAAGATCGCCATTTTTCTTCCCCTTGAGTTTCTTATTTTTACTAATATTTGCATTTCTATGAAAATTGAAAAGAAGAAATTGGATGGGTATCACCCATGGTTTTATCTTATATGTGTTATAAAGTATTACAAATTTTTGAAAGAACCAAAGTTCAAAATTTGATATGAGACTATTTTGTATTTCTTCATTCATTCCCATCCAATCAAAAAAAAAAACTTTTTGATTGGATGAATTGACTTCTTGATCTTGGTGAATCGTAAGAAAAAAAAGATTTTTCTTATCAATTTTATCAATTATTTGATACTTATTAGTCCTAGTCTTAGTATTTTTTTTATCTTTGCTTCCGATATCGATCCGGGACTCAATATCGACCTTCTTTCTAAGACAAAAATTGAGAATTCTCCAATCAAAATATTTTCTATACGGGCTTTTCTCCATATCGATAATATCATCTTCCGCTAGATAATTATTGATAGGAATACCTTCTAATATTTCAAATAATTTGCTTTTATTTGTGTTGTAATTATAAGAAATCTCCTGTTTATTATTTACTTGTACTAGGGATCCGTAAATATATGAGTCCTTCTTTTTTTCATAATTAATAGATTTATATGATAAAAGATTATATCTATAGTGTTTTTTGAAATTATCTTTTTGATTCGGTAATGAGTCTGCCTCAAAAAAATTTTCTTTTTCGTAATGAATTAATTGTTCTTTTAAATTCCATTTTTTATTTTGAACCATAGGGTGTTGATTGATTCTATTTCTCCATTTTTTTGGTATTAATCTAGACCATCTAATCTGAGCTAAATCGTATTTATATTGATAATGACTCCTTAACCAGCTTTTCCAGCGATTCATTACAAAATTTCTAAAATTTTTATCTTTTAATTCGGAATTAAATAATCCTTGGGCTTTAAAATAATCCTTTATTTCTTTCTTAAGAAAAAGGCCATGATATTGAAGGATAGATCTTAACTTATACTTATATAAGTTAATAATTTTGATTTGTGATAATTTGTAAAATACATATGCTTGTGACAAGGAGGATATATCACACTGTGAATTCTTATTAATAACAGAAATGTTACTATTATTAAGTGACTGTTTTATAATCGAAATAAAGTGAATTGTATTTTGATTTGTTTTATCAATTTTTTTGTGATTTTTTTCATTATTGTAAATGTATTCAGAAAATTTTTTTTTTGTTGATTCAAGAAAAAGCTGTGCATTGATCCTCGGAATATTAATGATACTTAAAAAGATATCTATGTATATCTTTTGAATAAAAATTTTTATAAAAAAATGGAATTTACGCGCTAATCGAGCATTCCTTCT